GTACTTTACTGATTTTTGAGTAGAATACGATTTGAAGTGTATTGTATAAGAGGGATTGCACATTAAACACGTATGCAGATAGCTATCATATCCGACTTCTCTTTTATTGCCGGCTCTATGCGGGATAGCCCCGGTTGCGCTCTATCAAAACAAAAGAGATAATGCATCACGTAGGATAATTTTAGGATAATTCCCTATCGACAACATATCTAAATAATAGATATCTGTGTAACAATTTATGTTCTGGGGTTTACATATACTCATATGTTTTGTTATAATTGAAATTGAGAAAGATTTATTGATTGAAAAAATCAATACTGATTAGTTCTCTTTCAATTTGGATTTTCTTATGTCATTAGTAAAACACAATTTGAAATTCAAATCCCAGAATCGTTCATGAATTCGAAGTAAGGAGTCAATAGTTAATGGTTCAAATTTCTCCATAATGCTATAAAAACGCGCTCTCGCCTTTCTATTGAGAAATCAAATGTGTATTTTCAGATACTATACTTTTCAGATACTATACAATCAGTCGAAGGGCTGGATCAAATCCAATCAAAAAGGGGTCTTTCTTTTAGGAAAGAAAAGGATTAAGAAAAACAGAAGTCAAAATGCAAGTACCATAAAAATTAAGTAATCCGGGAAAATTTGCATCTATTTTGCATCATTTTGGCGGCATGGCCGAGTGGTAAGGCGGGGGACTGCAAATCCTTTTTCCCCAGTTCAAATCCGGGTGTCGCCTGATCATCAAAAAACTCGAAATCTCTTCTTCTTTTCTGTTCTGCTGATATAACTCGCAGAATGCTTCAAGACAAAAAAAGAATAGGACTTATTATATTATCCCTACACGTTTCCATTTCCTTGGGATGTTACTATGTAGTTTGATTGTGTTTAATCTTTCCTGATTCGAAATCCTAATCGATTTATTGGATTGGTTTATCAGTTCGGCCAGAACCCCCTTTTGACTCTGCGCCATTGATTCCACTATTATTAGTGAAGAATAATGGAATAATTCCTTCGTATTTATAGAGATAGGGGACATAATGCACATGGATATAGTAAGTCTCGCGTGGGCTGCTTTAATGGTAGTCTTTACATTTTCCCTTTCGCTCGTAGTGTGGGGAAGAAGTGGGCTCTAGAAGTACTACTGGTCAAGTTTAGGAATCAAACCGTATCATTTGAACTATTTAAAACTGAATTTTGAATCCCATTGGACTCCAGTGGAGTAATCTATGATATGAATCATACTCTTTCAATCAAAGAGATATTTCATTGCTTCCCGTCTTTGTATTTCGAAAAGAAAGGGATTCAGATGATTGGAAATTTATTCCAACCTAAAATTCTTCCGAAATTTTCTATTTCAATCAACGGGAGTGGGCTCTTACTATCGATACTGAAGAAGACCGAACCCTTTTGATTTCTTTCCCTCTTTGCTCTTCAAAGAAGAAGTCATTATAGACTATAGACTCAGTTTATAGACAAAGAGATGGATAGTATGGTAGAAAGATGAATCTTTCTACCATACTATCCATCTCTTAGAAAACTTCCGATTGATTATAGTGCGCTCATTTCATTTAAGTTAAGACGTGAAATTGGAATCCTTTTTTTTTCATTTGACGTGATCAATTTTTGATAAGAATTTAGAAGGAAAGTTTCATTCAATTGAATTAATCATTTTGACTGACTGTTTTTACGTAAATGATAAGTAGAAAGGCGGTAGGAACTAGAATGAATAGTGCAGTAGCAATAAATGCAAGAATATTTACTTCCATAATCTCATCGGTTTTTTTACTTCGCAATAACTCGGGATTTAATCCCCTAGAGATGATAAATCTTTCGTCTGTAAATTCAATGAATTACCTCTCGATGATCCTGAATCGGATCAATATCATGAATAACAATATCTGATCTATCAAATCAACCCGTCGTCAAGACTTGAATAGTATAACATAGGAAGTTCTTTTATCCATACCGAATGAAAGTTTTGATTCCTGACTCAATCAATCCAAAATTCTTTTATTTATAATTCGTTTCCTTGTTTTTTTCTATAACCTACCCTGTGTCTTCCTTGGACAACCATTTGATGAAGGATCGTCAGATTGCCCTTCCGCCTCGATTAATTACATAGTTCAAAACCTAAACAAACAAGAAAAGCGAAATGGAAAAAATAGGAAAGAAAAAAGAAATAAAGAGTCCTTTTTGCTTTGGGAATGAAAGTATGTCCCTCGACACCCCTTACTAGTTCATAGAAAGGGAAAAACGAGTTGATGTATTTATTGGACCCGTCGGGACTGGCGGGGCTCGAACCCGCAGCTTCCGCCTTGACAGGGCGGTGCTCTAACCGATTGAACTACAATCCCGGGGAAATAAGGGATCTAGCAAAAAATTTGATTCTTCATATGGGGTCTTTCTGAAGGATAGGGGAGTTTATACCATCTCATGGCAGATTGGCGGATTATTGGGCCGAGCTGGATTTGAACCAGCGTAGACATATTGCCAA